ACCAAAAATAAATTTTTGCACGGCTCAATATAAAATTTCGATAGGTATAAATTATTATATAATTTTCATTTAAAGCTAAATTTTTTATATAAAAAAAAAAAAAAAAAAAAGATTTGACTATTTTTTAAACTATTAAAAATTATTTAAATTTATATTAATTCAATTAATATTTTATAATAATTGGTTGATTAAATTAATAAATATAATAGGGGTATATTTTTGTTTTATTGTAGGAGGATTTACCAATTTAACATTATTTAGTATAATAAAATTATTTAAGCAATTTCATTACTAATAATAATAAATTTTTATTAAAATATTGATTAAAATATTTTATACATTAATTTTAAACTATTAAAAATTATTTAAATTTATATTAATTCAATTAATATTTTATAATAATTGGTTGATTAAATTAATAAATATAATAGGGGTATATTTTTGTTTTATTGTAGGAGGATTTACCAATTTAACATTATTTAGTATAATAAAATTATTTAAGTAATTTCATTAATAATAATAATAAATTTTTATTAAAATATTGATTAAAATATTTTATACATTAATTTTAAACTATTAAAAATTATTTAAATTTATATTAATTCAATTATTATTTTATAATAATTGGTTTATTAAATTAATAAATATAATAGGGGTATATTTTTGTTTTATTGTAGGAGTATTTACCAATTTAACATTATTTAATATAATTAAATTGTTTAAGTAATTTATTATTAATAATAGTAAATTTTATTAAAATATTATTAATTTATTTATATATTAATTAAAACTATTAAAAATTATTTTAATTTATATTAATTTAATTAATATTTTTATAACAACTGGTTGATTAAATTAATAAATATAATAGGGGTATATTTTTGTTTATTGTATAGGAAGGAGTTACCAATTTAACATTATTATATGGGTATATTATTTAATAGGGGGTTTTATTTTATAATCTTTTTAAAAAAAATTAAAAGTAAAGTTATTAATATTAAGTTATTAATTTTAGATTAATTTTCAGAAATAGTTTAATTCTATTAAATATAATGAATGTAATATTATTACATGATTTACCCTATCAAGGTAATCCTTTTCATCAGGCAATTCATTAATAATGAAGTTTCTTATTTTTACTAATTTGATTTATTTAATAATATTAAATTAATAAATTTAAAAAATTAATATTTTTAGATTTATTGTATAAAGTTTTATTTTGGCTTGTAAATTTATTATTAGTTTAATTTATATGTAAATTTTTATGTGAATTTTTATTTATTTTAATAATGAATAAAATTATTTTATCCGCAGTAATTAATATTATTAATTAAGGAAACTTAGAAATAGTAATACTAAAGAGTATTGGCTAAATTTGTGCCAGCAGCCGCGGTTATACGAATAATGCAAATAAATTTTTTTAGTTAAAGTTAAATTGTTTAATATAAAATAAAAATAAATTTATTAAGTGAAATTTTAAATTTATATATTTTTTATTTAGAATAATTGAAGCTTAAAAATTTTAATAATAAACTAGGATTAGATACCCTATTATTTAAAATGTAAATAAAAAAATTAAGGTAGTAGTAGTTATGTTCTTGAAACTTAAAAAATTTGGCGGTATTTTAGTCTATTCAGAGGAACCTGTTCTATAATCGATAATCCACGATGGACCTTACTTAAATTTGTAATCAGTTTATATACCGTCGTTATTAGAATATTTTATAAGAATGTTAATTTTCAGAATTTTTAAAAAGAAAATATATCAGATCAAGGTGTAGCTAATATTTAAGTAGAAATGGGTTACAATAAATTTATTTAAATGGATTTAAATTTGAAATGTTTAATGAAGGTGGATTTGATAGTAAAATTATAAAGATTAATAATTTGATTTTAGCTCTAAAATATGCACACATCGCCCGTCACTCTTACTACTAAGGTAAGATAAGTCGTAACATAGTAGATGTACTGGAAAGTGTACCTAGAATGCAATTTAAAGCTTATTTAGTAAAGTATTTCATTTACATTGAAAAGATTTTTGTGCAAATCAATATAAATTGATTAGATTTTATTTATTAAATGTTTTTTTTTAAAAATTTAAATTATTAAAAATAATTATAAAGTCAATTGTTTTAGTATTTTATAAAGAAAAAATAATTTTAATTATAGTGTAATAGTATTGTGAAAGAAAATTGAAATAATTTGAAAAATTTTTATTATAAAAGAAAATTTAATTTATTGTACCTTGTGTATCAGGGTTTATCAAATAAAAATTATTTATATAATTTTCTCGATTTTAAAAGAGTTAATATGTTATTAAAGTTAATGTGGCAAAATTATTTTAAATAATATATTAGAAATGAAATGTTATTCGTTTTTAAAGGTATCTAGTTTTTTAAGAAATAAATTTAATTTAGAAGTTTTATATTATTTAATTAAATAAATTAATTAAATAAATATTTAATTTTAATATTTTATGGGATAAGCTGTAAAATAAATTTTTAAAAATAAATAAATAAGTTAATAAATATAAGCTTAGAAATAGCTATTATTAATAAAAGTGTTATAATTTATTTTATAATAATTATTATTTATTAAAATTTTAAATTTTTATTAAAATATTCATTTTAATGTTAAAAATGAATAAATAATGATAAAATTAGTATATATAATTGTATAAATAAATATAAATGAAAAGTTTTTTTAAAGAACTCGGCAAAAATAATGTTCGCCTGTTTAACAAAAACATGTCTTTTTGAATTTTTTTTAAAGTCTAACCTGCCCACTGAAAATTTTTAAATGGCCGCAGTATACTAACTGTGCAAAGGTAGCATAATCATTAGTCTTTTAATTGAAGGCTGGTATGAATGGTTGGACGAGATATTAACTGTTTCATAAGAATTTATAATAGAATTTTATTTTTTAGTCAAAAAGCTAAAATATATTTAAAAGACGAGAAGACCCTATAAATCTTTATATTTAGATTATTATAATTTTATAGATTTTTTTTGTTATAATAATTAATGATATTTTATTGGGGTGATATTAAAATTTAATAAACTTTTAATTGTTAAAATCATTAATTTATGAATAATTGATCCGTTATTAGCGATTAAAAAAATAAGTTACTTTAGGGATAACAGCGTAATTTTTTTGGAGAGTTCATATCGATAAAAAAGATTGCGACCTCGATGTTGGATTAAGATATAATTTTAGGTGTAGCCGCTTAAATTTTAAGTCTGTTCGACTTTTAAATTCTTACATGATCTGAGTTCAAACCGGCGTAAGCCAGGTTGGTTTCTATCTTTAAAAAATTAAAATATTTCAGTACGAAAGGACCTAATATTTGATAAATTATTATTTTTATATTGAATATAATTAATATAATTACTATTTTGGCAGATTAGTGCAATAAATTTAGAATTTATTTATGTAATTTTTATTACAAATAGTACTTGTTTTTTATAGAAAATTTATTATTTATTATTGGAAGATTATTATTAATTATTTTTGTATTAGTAAGAGTAGCTTTTTTAACTCTTTTAGAACGAAAGGTTTTAGGATATATTCAAATTCGAAAGGGTCCTAATAAGGTTGGAATTGCCGGAATTCCCCAACCTTTTTGTGATGCAATTAAATTATTTACTAAGGAACAAACTTACCCTTTGTTATCAAATTATATTTCTTATTATTTTTCTCCTGTTTTTTCTTTATTTTTATCTTTATTAGTATGAATATGTATACCTATATTTGTTAAGCTTTTTTCATTTAATTTAGGTTTATTATTTTTTCTTTGTTGTACTAGATTAGGAGTGTATACAGTTATAATTGCTGGGTGGTCTTCAAATTCAAATTACGCATTATTAGGAGGTTTACGAGCTGTTGCTCAAACAATTTCTTATGAAGTAAGATTAGCTTTAGTTTTATTAAGTTTTATTTTTTTAATTGGAGGGTATAATATATTAATATTTTATAAATATCAAATATTTATTTGATTTTTATTTATTATATTTCCTATAGCTTTAGTTTGATTTAGTATTTCTTTAGCAGAAACTAATCGTACTCCTTTTGATTTTGCGGAAGGGGAATCTGAATTAGTTTCTGGGTTTAATGTAGAATATAGAAGAGGAGGATTCGCTTTAATTTTTTTAGCTGAATATGCAAGAATTTTATTTATAAGAATATTATTTTGTGTAATATTTTTAGGTAGAGATGTTTTTTCTTTCTTTTTTTATATTAAGTTGACTTTTGTTTCTTTTATATTTATTTGAGTTCGAGGGACATTACCTCGGTTTCGATATGATAAATTAATATATTTAGCTTGAAAAAGTTTTTTACCTTTTTCTTTAAATTTTTTATTATTTTTTGTTGGGTTTAAGATTTTTTTAATTTATTTAATTTAATGTATTATTTTTAGTAAAGTTAATAGAAAATTTGATTTCTATCTTATGTTTTCAAAACATATGCTTATTTCAAGCTCATTAACTTAATTTAATAAATTATCTCATCATTTAATAATTAAAGGATTAAATATGAAATAAGCAAAATAAACTACAGTTAAAATTTGTCCTACTAATACATAAGGTTCTTCAACTGGTCGAGCTCCAATTCATGTTAATAAAATTACTGTTACTACTATAATTCAGAATAGAATTTGGTTAACTGGGTAAAATTGAATTCCTCGGAATTTACTTAAATGATAAAATGGAAGAATAGCTAAAATTGCAATAGAAAGAACTAATGCAATTACTCCCCCTAATTTATTAGGAATAGATCGTAAAATTGCGTAAGCAAATAAAAAGTATCATTCTGGTTGAATGTGAACAGGGGTAACTAAAGGATTAGCTGGGATAAAATTATCTGGGTCTCCTAATAAATAAGGGTTAATTAGTACTAATAAAATTAAAATTATTGTTATTACAATAAACCCTACAATATCCTTAAAAGTAAAATAAGGATGAAATGGAATTTTGTCGATATTAGAATTTAACCCTATTGGGTTACTTGATCCTGTTTCGTGTAAAAATAAAATATGAATTAATGTTGCTGCTAATACAATAAATGGTAAAATAAAGTGGAATGTAAAGAATCGAGTTAATGTTGCGTTATCAACCGCGAATCCTCCTCATACTCATTGTACTAAGTCAATCCCTAAATATGGGATAGCTGACAGTAAATTAGTAATAACTGTAGCTCCTCAGAAAGATATTTGTCCTCATGGAAGTACATACCCTATAAATGCTGTCCCTATAACTAAGAATAAAATAATCACTCCTACTAATCAAGTTGGGGTAAATAAATATGAACCATAATATATTCCTCGTCCTACATGTAAGTAAATACAAATAAAGAAAAATGATGCTCCATTAGCGTGCATAGTTCGTAATAATCAACCATAATTTACATCTCGACAAATATGATTTACTCTATTAAAAGCTAGTCTAATATCTGCTGTGTAATGTATAGCTAAAAATAATCCGGTTAAAATTTGAATCATTAAGCATAAAAATAATAAAGATCCGAAATTTCATCAAGCAGAAATATTAATAGGAGCTGGTAAATCTACTAAAGCACTATTAGCAATTCTAAAAATTGGGTGTTTGATTCGTAAAGGTTTGTTCATTAGTTAAATATAGGTCGAAGAGGACCCTTAAATAAATTAGTAATTTTTACTACAGCAATTAATGTAATTAATAAATAATTTATTAATAAAATTGTTAATAAATTAGTTGGGTAATTATATAATTTATTTAAAGATAACGAATTTTCTATCAAGTATGAATTTATATCATAAATTGATTTAATTTCTAAATTTTGATATTGTAATAAATTATTTTTATCTATGAAGAATAATGTAATAATTATTAATATAAAAATTGATAAAGAAATAAATAGTAATTTAATTGAAAATGTAAATATTTCATTTGAAGCTAATGAAGTTACATAAATGAATAAAACTAATATTCCTCCCAAAAAAACTAAAAATAAAATATAAGAGAATCAGAATCTTTTAGTTATAAGACCTGATGTTAAAGTTACTAATGTTGTTTGGATAAGTAGAATTAATCCTATTGCTAATGGATGTTTCATATTTATAAAAATAAAATTAAAAATAATTAAAAGGGTTAATAGAGTTCATTGTATAATATCAAGAGGTAGTTTAAATAAAATATTAATTTTGGGGATTAATGATAAAGAATTTTCTTTTCTCTTGAAGTTTTAAAAGAAATATTCTTATTTTTGATTTACAAGACCAATGTTTTTGTTAAACTATTAAAACTAATGATAGCAATTTTAAATTGAAGCTTGCCAAGTATTTTATTTATTATAGGAGTATTTACTTTTGTTTCTAATCGAAAACATTTATTATCTATACTGTTAAGATTAGAATATATTGTTTTAAGATTATTTCTTTTATTATTTATTTATTTAAATATATTAAATTATGAAAATTTTTTTAGAATAATATTTTTAACATTTAGAGTTTGTGAAGGAGCATTAGGTCTTTCAATTTTAGTTTCGATAATTCGTACACATGGTAATGATTATTTTCAAAGATTTAATATTTTACAATGTTAAAAATTATTATTAGAATTTTATTTTTATTTCCATTGTGTTTAATCTATAATAGTTATTGAATGGTACAAAGTTTCTTATTTTTATTAAGTTTTATTTTTATTTTAATAAATATATATAGAAATTATTTTATATCAATTTCGTACTTATTTGGGTGTGATATAATTTCATATGGATTAATTTTATTAAGACTATGAATTGTTTCTTTAATATTGATAGCAAGTGAATCTATTTATAAGTATAGAAATTATACTAATTTATTTTTATTAAATATTATTTTGTTATTAATTTTATTAGTATTAACTTTTAGAAGAATGAGTTTATTTATATTTTATTTATTTTTTGAAAGAAGTTTAATTCCTACATTATTTTTAATTTTAGGTTGGGGGTATCAGCCTGAACGTTTACAAGCGGGGGTATATTTATTATTTTATACTTTATTGGTTTCTTTGCCTATATTAGTCGGTATTTTTTATTTATATAAATCTACAGGAACTTTAAATTTTTATTTATTAAATAATTATATATTTAATTATGAAATTCTTTATTTTTCATTAGTTATAGCTTTTTTAGTAAAAATACCAATATTTTTAGTTCATTTATGATTACCAAAGGCTCATGTAGAAGCTCCTGTTTCTGGTTCAATAATTTTAGCTGGAATTATGTTAAAGTTGGGGGGTTACGGTTTATTGCGAGTATTCCCCTTTTTACAATTAATAGGATTAAAATTTAATTTTATTTGGGTTAGAATTAGATTAGTAGGAGGAGTTTTAGTAAGATTAATTTGTTTACGTCAAACTGATTTAAAGGCTTTAATTGCCTATTCTTCAGTAGCTCACATAGGAATTGTACTAGCTGGGTTAATAACTTTAACTTATATAGGAATTTGTGGGTCTTATACTTTAATAATTGCTCATGGATTATGTTCTTCAGGGCTATTTTGTTTAGCTAATATTTCTTATGAACGGATGGGAAGTCGTAGATTATTAATTAATAAGGGGATATTAAATTTTATACCTTCTATAGCACTATGATGATTTTTATTAAGATCTGCTAATATAGCTGCCCCACCGACTTTAAATTTATTAGGTGAAATTTCTTTAATCAATAGAATTGTTAGATGATCTTGAGTTTCTATACTAATGTTGTCTTTAATTTCTTTTTTTAGAGCTGCTTATACTTTATATTTATATGCTTATAGTCAACACGGTAAAATTTTTTCAGGGGCTTATTCGTTTAGAGGAGGTTCTGTTCGAGAATTTTTACTTTTATTTTTACATTGATTTCCTTTAAATTTATTAATTTTGAAGGGAGATATATGTATATTATGATTATGTTTAAATAGTTTAATTAAAATATTGATTTGTGGTGTCAATGATAAGAGTTTTTCTTTTTAAACCGTGAAATATTTATCAATTTGTACAATTAGTTTTGTGAGACTATTTTTTTTTAGACTGTCTTCTTTTTTAATAGGAGTTATTTTTATTATAAATGATTATAGAATTTTTATTGAATGGGAAGTTGTTTCATTAAATTCAGTTAATATTGTTATAACATTATTGTTAGATTGAATGAGTTTGATTTTTATATCTTTTGTTTTAATGATTTCATCTTTAGTTATTTTTTATAGAAAGGAATATATAGAAAGTGATTATAAAATTAATCGTTTTATTATATTGGTATTAATATTTGTTACTTCTATAATATTATTAATTATTAGTCCTAATTTAATTAGAATTTTATTAGGGTGGGATGGATTAGGACTTGTTTCTTATTGTTTAGTTATTTATTTTCAAAATGTAAAATCTTATAATGCTGGGATATTAACTGCTTTATCAAATCGAATTGGAGATGTTGCGTTATTATTAGCTATTGCTTGAATATTAAATTATGGGAGTTGAAATTATATTTTTTATTTAGAAAGTATAAAGGATAATTTTGAAATAATAATTGTAGGGGGGTTAGTAATATTAGCGGCTATAACTAAGAGTGCTCAAATCCCTTTTTCTTCTTGGCTACCTGCTGCTATAGCAGCTCCTACTCCGGTTTCAGCTTTAGTTCATTCTTCAACTTTGGTAACTGCTGGTGTATATCTATTAATTCGGTTTAATATTTTATTGAGATCATCTTGATTAGGTAATTTATTATTATTATTATCTGGGTTAACAATATTTATAGCTGGGTTAGGGGCTAATTATGAATTTGATTTAAAAAAAATTATTGCTTTATCTACTTTAAGTCAATTAGGGTTAATAATAAGAATTTTATCTATAGGTTATTATAAATTAGCTTTTTTTCATTTATTAACTCATGCTTTATTTAAGGCGTTGTTATTTATGTGTGCTGGGGCTATTATTCATAATATAAATAATTCTCAAGATATTCGATTAATGGGTAGATTAAGAATAATAATACCATTAACTTCTTCATGTTTTAATGTAGCTAATTTAGCATTATGTGGAATGCCCTTTTTGGCAGGGTTTTATTCTAAGGATTTAATTTTAGAAACAGTTTCTTTATCTTATATTAATATATTTTCTTTTTTTTTATACTTTTTTTCTACGGGGTTAACAGTATGTTATTCTTTCCGGTTAGTGTATTACACAATAACTGGGGATTCTAATTTTTCTTCTTTAAATATATTAAATGATGAAGGTTGAATTATATTAAAAAGTATAATAGGGTTATTAATTTTAAGTATTTTTGGGGGTAGTATATTAAGTTGATTAATTTTTCCTACCCCAGTAGTAGTTGTTCTTCCTTCTTATTTAAAGTTATTAACTTTATTTGTTTGTATTGTAGGAGGAATTAGAGGGTATTTAATTTCTAATATTTCTTTATTTTTTTATAACAAGGCTTTAAATAATTATAATTCTTCTTATTTTTTAGGTTCAATATGATTTATACCTTATATTTCTACATATGGAATTATTAATTATTCTTTAATTGTTGGTAGAATAACAGTTAAATCTTTTGACCAAGGTTGATCAGAATATTTTGGGGGACAGCAACTTTATTCAAATTTAGTTAAAAATTCTCAATTAAATCAAATATTACAGAATAATAATTTAAAAATTTATTTATTAAGTTTTATTTTTTGAATTATAATTTTATATATATATATAATTTGTTCTTATTCAAATAGCTTATAGTTAGAGTATGACACTGAAGATGTTAGGGAGATTAATTTAATCTTTGAATATAGTGAATTATTGTTAGTAATTTATAAAAAAAAGGTTTTTAATTTTACAATGAAAATGTAATGTTTTTATTAAACTATATAAACATAGAAGTATAAATGGAATTTAACCATTAAAAGAAAAAAGTTAGCAGCTTTTACTTGAACATCATACTTCTTTAATTGGAGTATTGATCTCATTTCTATCATTAACAGTGATAAGCCTCTTTTTGGCTTCAATTAAAGAATAAGGGTAAAAATTACCTAAGATTAGGTCGAAACTAATTGCAATATATCGCTTCATATTCAAGGTAGATTGAAAAATCAATACTTTTTGAATGCAAATCAAATGTTATAATTAACTACAACCCTAATTAATTTGATCAATTTAGTATACCTTGGTTTCATTCATGGTATAACCCTAATAATAAAATTAAAATAAAAATAATAGACGTAATTGTTCATATTATTAAGTTTGAAAATTTAATAATTAAAATAATTGGAAGAATTAAAGCAATTTCTACATCAAAAATTAAAAAAATAATTGTAATTAAAAAAAATCGTAAAGAGAATGGGAGTCGAGAGGAAGATTTTGGGTCAAATCCACATTCAAATGGAGAGGCTTTTTCTCGGTCTACTAATGTTTTTTTTGAAAGAATTGAAGCTAGTAATATTACTACAACTGAAATTAATAAAATAATTGAACTAATTGTTAAAATTGATAAAATTATCTATACTATTAATAATAGACCTTATGATTGGAAGTCAAATATACTTTTTATACTATATAGATAATTAATTATCCTCCTCATCAATAGATTGAAACATAAAGGAATAATCAAACAATATCAACAAAATGTCAGTATCAAGCGGCAGCTTCAAATCCGAAATGATGATTTTTTGAAAAATGATTACTTAAGTGTCGAATTAAACATACTAAAAGAAAAGTAGTTCCAATTAAAACATGAACTCCATGGAATCCTGTTGCTATAAAAAAAGTTGAACCATAAACAGAATCTGCAATTGTAAATGGGGCTTCAATATATTCATAAGCTTGTAAAATTGTAAAGTAAACTCCTAAAATAACTGTAAAAAATAGTCCTTGAGTAGTTTGTGAATGATTTCCTTCCATTAAACTATGATGAGCTCAAGTTACAGTAATCCCTGAAGTTAATAAAATTACTGTATTTAATAGTGGGATTTGAAATGGATTAAAGGGAGTAATTCCTATTGGGGGTCATATAGCTCCTAATTCAATTGATGGGGATAAACTACTATGAAAAAATGCTCAAAAAAATGATACAAAGAATAAAATTTCTGATAAAATAAATAAAATTATTCCTCATCGTAATCCTGTAGTTACTGCATCAGTATGTAAACCTTGAAATGTTCCTTCTCGTGAAACATCTCGTCATCATTGATAAACAGTTAAAATAGTAATAATATTTCCTAATAAAAATAAAGAAACATCATATTGGTGAAATCATTTTACCATACCAGAAACAGTTGTTATTGCTCCAATTGAAGCTGTTAATGGTCATGGACTATAGTCTACTAAATGAAATGGGTGGTTTGAGTGAGTTGACATTAGTTTACTTCACTAGAATATAAAGTTCTAAGAACAGCAAATACATAAGATTGAATTATAGCAACAGCTGATTCAAGAACTAATAGGGCAATTTGTGTAATAATTAGTAATGTTAATAGAATTGTTGATATAGAAGGTCCAGTATTACCTAAAAGGGTTAGTAATAAATGTCCGGCAATTATATTAGCTGTTAATCGTACAGCTAAAGTACCAGGTCGAATAATATTACTAATTGTTTCAATACAAACCATAAAAGGTATTAAAACTGCTGGAGTTCCTTGAGGGACTAAATGAGCAAATATATGTTGTGTGTTATTAATTCACCCGAATAATATAAAACATAATCATAACGGTATTGCTAATGTAAGAGTTAAAGTTAAATGACTTGTACTTGTAAAAATATAAGGAAATAGCCCTATAAAATTATTAAATAAAATCATAGAAAATAATGAAACAAAAATAAAAGTAGATCCATTAGCTCCTATAGGACCTAATAGAATTTTAAATTCTTTGTGTAAAGTTAATAAAATATTATTTCAGAAAATATGGTATCGAGAAGGTATTAATCAATATATTGAAGGAATTATTAAAATACCTAAAAATGTTCTTAATCAATTTAATGATAGATTAAAAATACTTGAAGAAGGGTCAAATACTGAAAATAAATTTGTTATCATTTTCAATTTAATGAATTTGTAGACTGTGTCTTGTTAATTAAATTAGATTTAGGTATAAAAGGAATAAAAGAGTAATAATTTATTATATTAAAAATTACGAAGGCAATAGAAAAAATAATAAATAAACTTAATCAACCAATTGGGGCTATTTGAGGGATTAAAAAATATCAATAAAGTGATAATTTTAGTTTGACAAACTAATGTTATTTATTTAACTAATTTTTTCATTAGAAGTAAGTGCTAATTTACTATAAAATGGTTTAAGAGACCAGTACTTGCTTTCAGTCATCTAATGAAGAGTTTATACTAGAAATTCATTTAATAAAATAGTTTACTGGGATTCTTTCAATTACAATTGGTATAAAACTATGATTAGCTCCACAAATTTCTGAACATTGTCCATAAAATAACCCAGGTCGGTTAATTAAAAAGTTTGTTTGGTTTAATCGACCAGGAGTTCCATCTACCTTTACTCCTAAAGCTGGGATAGTTCAAGAATGAATTACATCCGCAGCAGTTACTAAAATTCGAATTTGTGAATTTATTGGTAAAACTACTCGATTATCAACGTCTAATAAACGAAAACTATCAATTGATAATTCATTAGTAGGGATTATATATGAGTCAAATTCAACATTTGCAAAATCTGAATATTCATAGCTTCAATATCATTGATGTCCAATTGCCTTTAAAGTAATAGAAGGTTCATTAATTTCATCTAATAAGTATAAAAGTCGAAGAGAAGGAAATGCAATAAATAATAAAATAATTGCTGGTAAAATTGTTCAAATAATTTCAATAGTTTGTCCGTGAAGTAAGTAACGATTTACATATTTATTAAAAAATAATATAAATATTAAGTATCCTACTAGAACAGTAATTATTACTAAAATTAAAAGTGCGTGGTCATGAAAAAAGACTAATTGTTCTATTAAAGGAGAAGAACTATCTTGTAAACCTAAATTTGATCATGTTGACATTTATTTTCTAATAAAAGTAAAATACTTTATATATGGAGCTTAAATCCATTGCACTAATCTGCCATATTAGAAGTTAGTTAATAAAGGTAATTCAGAATAACTATGTTCAGCTGGCGGAGTATTTTGTAATCATTCAATTGATGAATTTAATTGAACAGGGTATAACACTTGACGTTGTGATACTAAACTTTCTCAAATAATGAAAAAGAAAAATAAAATTCCTAATAATGAAATTGTTGACCCAATAGTAGAAATTACATTTCAAGTTGTGTAAGCGTCAGGGTAATCTGAATATCGTCGAGGTATTCCTGCTAATCCTAAGAAATGTTGAGGGAAAAATGTAATATTAACTCCAATAAATATAATAGTGAATTGACTTTTTAATATTTTACCGTTTAAAGTTAATCCTGTAAATAAAGGGTATCAGTGGACAAATCCTGCTATAATAGCGAATACAGCTCCTATAGATAATACATAATGGAAATGGGCAACTACATAATATGTATCATGAAGAATAATATCTACTGAAGAATTAGCTAAAATAACTCCTGTTAATCCTCCTACTGTAAATAAAAATACAAATCCTAAAGCTCATAAAGTAGCTGGAGAAGAATTTAATTGAGTACCGTAAAGAGTTGCTAATCAACTAAAAATTTTAATTCCTGTTGGTACAGCAATAATTATAGTAGCTGATGTAAAATAAGCTCGAGTATCAACGTCTATTCCTACTGTGAATATATGATGGGCTCATACAATAAACCCCAATAAACCAATAGCTAGTATGGCATAAATTATTCCTAATGAACCAAAAGTTTCCTTTTTTCCTGATTCTTGACTAATAATATGTGAAATTATCCCAAACCCAGGTAAAATTAAAATATAAACTTCAGGGTGCCCAAAAAATCAAAATAAATGTTGGTACAAGATTGGGTCTCCTCCTCCTGCTGGGTCAAAGAATGAAGTATTAAGATTTCGGTCTGTTAATAATATAGTAATAGCACCAGCTAATACTGGTAAAGATAGTAAAAGTAATAAAGCGGTAATTACTACGGATCAAACAAATAATGGTATTCGGTCGAAAGTAATCCCTGTTGATCGTATATTAATAACTGTGGTAATAAAATTTACAGCTCCTAAAATTGAAGAAATTCCTGCTAAATGTAAAGAAAAAATAGCTAAATCAACAGAAGCTCCTCCATGTGCGATATTAGAAGATAAAGGGGGATAAACAGTTCATCCTGTTCCAGCCCCGTTTTCTACTATACTACTTACTAATAGCAAAGTTAATGCGGGAGGTAAAAGTCAGAAACTTATATTGTTTATCCGAGGGAAAGCCATATCTGGAGCTCCTAATATTAAAGGGACTAATCAATTACCAAATCCTCCAATTATAATTGGTATTACTATAAAAAAAATTATAATAAAAGCATGAGCTGTAACAATTACATTATAAATTTGGTCATCTCCAATTAATGCTCCAGGATGTCCTAATTCGGCTCGAATTAGAATTCTTAGTGAAGTTCCAATTATTCCTGATCAAGCTCCAAAAATAAAGTATAAAGTACCAATATCTTTATGATTAGTTGAAAATAATCATTGTCGCGATTAAATGGCTGAAGTTTAGGCAATAGACTGTAAATCTATTTATGAGAATTATTCTCTTTAATCAAAATGGCTTTATAGTCAATAATGACATTAGACTGCAATTCTAAAGGAGTAAATAATTTACTAAGGCTTAAAAGATTATTCTTATATTTATAGCTTTGAAGGCTATTAGTTTATTTAACTTAAAGCCTTAAAATAAAAAATATAAAGAAGAAATTAGGAATAACCCAAATGAAGAAAAAAATGAGAAAATTATAAAAATTTTTATATTAATTGATTTATAAATAGAAGAATTTAACCAATTATTTTCGTAATAATTTAGTATAAAAGCTCTATATGATAATCGTATATAAAAATATAATGTAATTAAAGTTATTAATACTATAAAAGTTAATAAAAATAATTGATTATTAATAGTTAAAGATTGAATAACAATTCATTTAGGGAAAAATCCTAAAAATGGGGGTAATCCACCTAAAGATAATAAATTAAAAAATAAAAAAAATTTTATAATTTTTGAGTGGAAAAATAATGAAAATAATTGGTTAATATGTGATGTTTTAAACATATTAAATATAAAAATTATAGCAAATGTTAAAAATGAATAAAATAAAAAATAAGTTAATCATAATAAATTACTATTGTATATAGCAGCTAATATTCAACCTAAATGATTAATTGATGAGTAAGCTATTAATTTACGTAATGAAGTTTGGTTTAACCCTCCTAATGCACCAATTAATCTTGAAAGAATAATTCTTGTTATAATTAATGGTTTAAAAATAATATAAGAAATTAATATTAAAGGAGCAATTTTTTGTCAGGTTATTAAAATTAATGCGTTTGATCAAGATAGCCCTTCTATTACGTTAGGGAATCAGAAATGAAAAGGAGCAGACCCTCTTTTTAAAAGGAGGGAAGAAAAAATTATTATTTCTATAAAGTAATTTGAGTTTGTTTTTCTTGAATTCAATAAAAACAAAATTACTGCGAATAAAAATACTGAGGATGCTAATGCTTGTGTTAAGAAATACTTTAATGAGGCTTCGGTTGATATTAATTTATTATCTCTTATTAGGGGAATAAAAGCTAATAAATTAATTTCTAATCCTATTCAAGCTCCTAACCAAGAATTAGCTGAAATAGAAATCAATGTTCCTATAATTAAAATTCTGAAAAATATAATTTTTGATGAATTATTAAAAATTAAAAAGAAAAGGATTAGAACCTTTATAAATGGGGTATGAACCCAGTAGCTTAATTAGCTTATCTTTTTAAATTATAATTATATTTTGGTGTATGATGCACAAAAGTTTTTGATACTTTTAGAAATAGTTTAATTCTATTAAATATAATGAATGTAATATTATTACATGATTTACCCTATCAAGGTAATCCTTTTCATCAGGCAATTCATTAATAATGAAGTTTTCATGTTTTTTTTTTTTTCTTTTTTCTTTATACTAATTTTTTACAAGGTAAAAAAAAATAAATTTTGTTTTTAAATTTATTTAAATAATTAAGTATAGTAAATAAAAGTTAAAATATATTAAAAATTTTATTTTAATTTATTAAATAGTTTAGATAATTAAATTTTGCATATATATATATATATATAAATATATATTATTATATTCATATATTTATATATATATTAAAATATGACATAAATAAGATAAAATTATTAATATATAAATAATTTATATAATAACATCAAATATATCTATCATACATTAATAAATGATTTATATATATATATAGATTTCTTCATAATAATTATATAAATATTGATTAATAAAGATTTTAATAACATGATATTCTTAATTGAATTCAAATTTTTTTTTAGATCTAGATTAATAGATATCTATTAATTAATTAAATATTTATATATTAATAGATATCTATTAATCTCTATTGGTATATAG